AATTCTTTTACCCATTAATATATTAGAAGATTTCACAAAACCTTTATCACTTAGTTTTCGACTTTTCGGGAATATATTAGCTGATGAATTAGTAGTTGTTGTTCTTGTTTCTTTAGTACCTTCAGTGGTTCCTATACCTGTCATGTTCCTTGGATTATTTACAAGCGGTATTCAAGCTCTGATTTTTGCAACTTTAGCTGCGGCTTATATAGGAGAATCAATGGAGGGCCATCATTGACTTGTTTTTGATTTCGAAATAAGCTTTTTAACTTAGATAAAAGCAAAATACTAATATAAGGACATTGTTTGTTTTAAAAAAATTGTAATTGCATGAGCTTAAATCAATCAAATACCAAGATTGCGATGCAATGATTCGATTTAATGAATTCGTCTATTTTTCTAGAATACTGAAATGATAAAAAAACAGGAATAAAAGAGGAAAAAACTCGATTCCTAAAAAAGGGGTTGGTAGGAGAGCGTGTGTTGGCCGCGGTATCTCTAATCTAATGATTATAAGTCAACTCTGGGAACTTTTTCGAAGACATATTCTAGAATCTGAGTGACTCTAAGATAGGAATAGTCGGTTTACATTATCCAAGGCGGACTTGTATATGTGATAATGGATTAGGTATATATCACCTAAGGATAGCTCTAATTTGATTTTTTGCTATAAATTTAGACAGGGATTTCAAAAGAAGTACTTCCATTTCGTCTGTGACTCTGAATTGAATAAGAAACGAAATCAAGAAGAAGAATAAAAAGAGCAATTCGGGACAAAGCAACGGACGAAGTAAAGTTGTGGGACTTCACATCAGAGTTCTGAGTTACTTCGCCTGGATCAATTTTAGTGATGGAATAATTTAATTCTAATTCATTGGTTGCTTGTATCATTAACCATTTCTTTATTTTGGTGCGAGGAACTTATAATGAATCCACTGGTTTCTGCTGCTTCCGTTATTGCTGCTGGGTTAGCCGTTGGACTTGCTTCTATTGGACCTGGAGTTGGTCAGGGTACTGCTGCGGGCCAAGCTGTAGAAGGTATTGCGAGACAACCCGAGGCGGAGGGAAAAATACGAGGTACTTTATTGCTTAGTCTGGCTTTCATGGAAGCTTTAACAATTTATGGACTAGTTGTAGCATTGGCGCTTTTATTTGCAAATCCCTTTGTTTAATCTAATCCTAGAAATCTAAAGAAAAATACATATTTTTTATTCCCCTGTCCTTCCCGTCCAAGAGTTCACTCCTACAATTCCTTATTAGTTAAGATAATGTCCAATTTCCGGGAAGGACAGATTTGGGGTGGGGGTGTTCGCATATCACCTTGCTTTTTTGCTTCCCCTTCTTAGTCCAATAAAACTTCAACAAACCCGAGTTATTTCCCAAGTACCATAAGTCCTAGTATCGAATTATCATTCGTAGTCGAAATTGAAAAAGTCAAATCCAGTTCCACATAGAAGAGATTTTTGACGCGGTTTAGCAATAAAATATAGGGGGGGGCGAAGTGATACAAAAAGAACTCTGTTTGCCTTTTTATTCTAGGGAGATCATATGAAAAACGTAACCGATTCTGTCGTTTATTTGGGTCACTGGTCATCCGCCGGGAGTTTCGGGTTTAATACCGATATTTTAGCAACAAATCCAATAAATCTAAGTGTAGTGCTTGGTGTATTGATCTTTTTTGGAAAGGGAGTGTGTGCGAGTTGTTTTTTTTTCAAAAAAGGGGCTGGATCGGACCAGCTGCACCTCTTTGTTATAACTAGAAAAAGTGCATAATCCCACGAATTACTTCTGAATAACTTAAGAAATCATATGGAAGAACCATAGCATTTCGTGAGTTTTTGGTAAATCTATTTTGATTCTCTATGAACCAATAAAGTAGGTCCAATAGCATGGTTAAAGCGAAACCGTTTGAAATCCGGCGCAGCATGGTACTCTTTCTACCACTATGTTAATACAAGGATGGTTTTGACTATATTGGAATTTTTTTCGATATATAACACTCATGTCGATAAACTAATTTGAACCATTTATTGGAAAAATGAGTGTTTCACTCACTTTTTATCCAATGCTGACGTGATGGGATGACCTATGTATAAAATACGGTAAGAAGCTTTTTTGGATAAAAAAAAGAAACAACTTTGCTGACAATTACATATACATATTTTTTTCTGTGGTTAGAAGAGTCCTCCGAATATTCTAGTCTTGGATTAGCGATCTGGTTCAATATTTTGCGTTTCAAATATGAACAGAAAAAAGAGGATAGGCTCATTCCATTCAACAAAAAATAGGGGATCATAAATAAGAAAGAGTTGGACTATTTGAGCGTGAGAGCCAAATGAATCGAAAGATTCATGTTTGGTTCGGGAAGGGATCGTGAAAGTTTTGAAATGAATGGAAAGAAAATCCACTTTCATTAAATGATTTATTAGATAATCGAAAACAGAAAATCTTGAATAGTATTCGAAATTCAGAAGAATTACGTGAGGGGGCTATCGAACAG